AAAACAAGCCATTTATGGATATTGTCGGGGGGTTCACGCAGATCTAGTGTAGTTTCTTTTTCACTCCACAAGGATCAAGATCAAATGAATATTCATTCTCTTTCTGTCGAACGAAGAGAGATTTCTAGCCTCTCGCTCTCAGTGAATAATGATCAAACGGGACACAAATTTTTTAGTTCTGATTTTTCTGCTAAAAAAAAAAGTCGAATTCTTGAGATGTCTGATTATTCGGGATTTAATAGAATCATAGGTACTGGTCATTGTAATCTCATCCATCCTGCAATTCTCCACGCAAATTCGGATTTATTGGCAAAAAGGCAAAGAAATGGATTTCTTATTCCATTCCACTCGATTCAAGAGCAAGAGAAAGAGCTAATGCCCCATTCAGGTATCTCGATTGAAATACCCGTAAGGGGTATTTTCCGTAGAAATAGTATTCTTGCTTATTTCGACGATCCTCGATACAGAAGAAAGAGTTCCGGAATTACTAAATGGGGGACTCTGGGGGCGCATTCAATCGTTAAAAAAGAGGACTTGATTGAGTATCGAGGACTCAAAAAAATTAAGCCAAAATACCAAATGAAAATAGATCGCCTTTTTTTCATTCCGGAGGAAGTGCATATTTTTCCCGAATCTTCTTACCTAATGGTACGGAATAATAGTATCATTGGAGTAGACACACAAATCACTTTAAATATACGAAGCCGGGTGGGCGGATTGGTCCGAATGGAGAGAAAAAGGGGGGGGGTTGAACTAAAAATATTTTCGGGAGATATCCATTTTCCCGGAGAGATAGATAAGATATCCCGACACAGTGGCATCCTGATACCGCCAGAAAGTGAAAAAACAAAACTTAAGGAAGCCACTAAGGAATCAAAAAAATTGAAAAAGTGGATCTATGTTCAACGGATCACACCTACAAAGAAAAAGTCTTTTGTTTTGGTTCGACCCGTAGTCACATATGAAATAGCGAACGGTATAAATTTAGCAACACTCTTTCCCCAGGATCCGCTGCGGGAAAAGGATAATATGCAATTTCGAGTTGTCAATTATGTCCTTTATGGGAAGGGCAAAGCCGCTGGGGGAATTTCTGATACAAGTCTTCAATTAGTTCGGACGTGTTTAGTGTTGAATTGGGACCAAGACAACAAAAGTTCTTCCGTCGAAGAGGTTTGTGCTTCCTTTGTTGAAGTACGTACAAATGGTCTGATTCGAGATTTCCTAAGAATCAACTTAGTGAAATCCAATATTTCGTATCTCAGAAAAAGGGATCATCCGTCGGGTTCAGGATTAATTTCTGATAATGGTTCAGCTCGCACCAATAGCAATCCGTTTTATTCCGTGTTTGGTAAGGCAGGGGTTGAACAATCGCTTAGACAAAATCAAGGAACTATTCGTACGTTGTTGAATAAAAATAAGGAATGCCAAGTTTTGATAATTTTATCATCATCTAATTATTTTCGAATGGGTCCATTGAACGATGTAAAATATCACAATGTGATAAAACAATCAATTCCAATTCAAAAAGATTCGCTAACTCCAATTAAGACTTCGTTGGGACCCTTAGGAACATTCCTTCAAATTGCGAATTTTTATTCATTTTACTATTTAATAACTCATAATCATATCTCGGTAACTAAATATTTGAAACTTGACAATTTAAAACAGCCTTTTCAAGTACTTAAATATTATTTAATGGACGAAACCGGGGAAATTTATAATCCTGATACAGATAGTAAGATCCTTTTGAATCCATTTAATTTGAATTGGTATTTTCTCCAGCCTAATTATTGTGAGGAAATGTCCCCGATAATTAGTCTTGGGCAGTTTCTTTGTGAAAATGTACGTATAACCAAAAGGGGACCATACCTAAAATCCGGTCAAGTTTTAATTGTTCAAGTTAACTCTGTAGTAATACGATCAGCTAAGCCTTATTTGGCTACTCCTGGAGCAACTGTTCATGGGCATTATGGAGCAATCCTTTACGAAGGGGATACATTAGTTACATTTATATATGAAAAATCGAGATCTGGTGATATAACGCAGGGTCTTCCAAAAGTAGAACAGGTGTTAGAAGTGCGTTCGCTTGATTCAATATCGATGAACCTAGAAAAGAGAGTTGAGGGTTGGAACGCGAGTATAACAAGAATTCTTGGGATTCCCTGGGGATTCTTGATTGGTGCTGAGCTAACTATAGTGCAAAGTCGTATCTCTTTGGTTAATAAGATCCAAAAGGTTTATCGATCGCAGGGGGTGCAGATCCATAATAGGCATATAGAAATTATTGTACGTCAAATAACATCAAAAGTTTTAGTTTCCGAAGATGGAATGTCTAATATTTTTTTACCCGGCGAACTGATTGGATTGTTACGAGCGGAACGAATGGGGCGCGCTTTGGAAGAAGTGATCTGTTATCGAGCTATCTTATTGGGAATAACGAGAGCGTCTCTGAATACTCAAAGTTTTATATCCGAAGCAAGTTTTCAAGAAACCACGCGAGTTTTAGCAAAAGCTGCTCTCCGAGGTCGTATCGATTGGTTGAAAGGCCTGAAAGAAAACGTTGTTCTGGGGGGGATAATACCAGTCGGTACCGGATTCAAAGGATTAGTCCACTGTTCAAGGCAGCATAACAACATTCTTTTGGAAAGACAAAAAGGGAATTTATTCGGGGGGGAAATGAGAGATATTTTCTTACACCACAGAGAATTATTTGACTCGTGCATTTCAACGACTTTCCATGATACATCAGAGCACAATTGCTTAGAGGGTTTAATGAGTCCTAGGAGCGAATTCTTTTAACTATTTGTGATCATTTGATTTTTTAATGGTACGAAAAGAAAGATAATAATGAATAGAACGAAGGATAATAATGAATAGAAAGTAATGAATGGCCTGGGTCGTGTATCAATGGTCACTCTCTGGTAGAAGAGAAGGTTCCCTCGGAACAATTATTTATTTCAGGGCGCCTCGTCTCTTAAAAAAAAAAAGAGGAAGTGGGGGAGAAATGGCAAGAAGGTATTGGAACATCCATTTGGAAGAGATGATGGAAGCAGGAATTCATTTTGGTCATGGTACTCGGAAATGGAATCCTAGAATGGCACCTTATATATCTGCAAAACATAAAGGTATTCATATTACAAATCTGACTCGAACTGCTCGGTTTTTATCAGAAGCTTGTGATTTAGTTTTTGATGCAGCAAGTAGGGGAAAACAATTCTTAATTGTTGGTACTAAAAATAAAGCAGCTGATTTAGTCGCGCGAGCTGCAATAAGGGCTCGGTGCCATTATGTTAATCAAAAATGGCTCGGCGGTATGTTAACCAATTGGTCCACTACAGAAACGCGACTTCACAAGTTCAGGGATTTGAGAACGGAACAAAAAGGGGGGAGACTCGACAGTCTTCCCAAAAGGGATGCCGCTATTTTGAAGAGACAATTATCGCGTCTGCAAACGTATCTGGGCGGGATTAAATATATGACGAGGGTACCCGATATTGTAATCGTCGTTGATCAGCAAGAAGAATATACGGCTCTTCGAGAATGTATCACTTTGGGAATTCCAACAATTTGTTTAATCGATACAAATTGTGACCCCGATCTCGCAGATATTTCGATTCCAGCAAACGATGACGCTATAGCCTCAATCCGATTAATTCTTAACAAATTAGTATTCGCAATTTGTGAGGGTCGCTCTAGCTATATACGAAATCCTTGATTAATAATAAGATAAATAAATTATTTTGGTAACTCCATAGATTTATGGATTGGGTACTATTCCTGAATTGCACAAAAGAAAAGAGACAAACCTGGTGGATATTATGCAATTAGCAGATATTCAAAATATACAATTCAAGTAGACAAGTCGAAAAGAAGATGGTTGAATCAAAATAATTCTTTTTAAATTTCTATTTCGGTCAGAGGGCAATATGAATGTTCTATCATGTTCCATGAATACACTAAGGGGGTTATACGATATATCCGGTGTGGAAGTAGGCCAACATTTCTATTGGCAAATAGGTGGGTTCCAGGTCCATGCCCAAGTACTTATTACTTCTTGGGTTGTAATTGCTATCTTATTAGGTTCAGCCTTTATAGCCGTTCGGAATCCACAAACCGTTCCGACTGCCACTCAAAATTTCTTCGAATATGTCCTTGAATTCATTCGAGACGTGAGCAAAACTCAGATTGGAGAAGAATATGGCCCATGGGTTCCCTTTATTGGAACTCTGTTTCTTTTTATTTTTGTTTCTAATTGGTCAGGTGCTCTTTTACCTTGGAAAATCATAGAGTTACCTCATGGGGAGTTAGCCGCACCCACGAATGATATAAATACTACCGTTGCTTTAGCTTTGCTCACGTCAATAGCATACTTCTATGCGGGTCTTTCCAAAAAGGGATTAGGCTATTTCAGTAAATACATTCAACCGACTCCAATTCTTTTACCCATTAACATTTTAGAAGATTTCACAAAACCTCTATCACTTAGTTTTCGACTTTTTGGGAATATATTAGCCGATGAATTAGTAGTTGTTGTTCTTGTTTCTTTAGTACCTTTAGTGGTTCCTATACCCGTCATGTTCCTTGGATTATTTACAAGCGGTATTCAAGCTCTTATTTTTGCAACTTTAGCTGCGGCTTATATAGGCGAATCTATGGAGGGACATCATTGACTCGTTTTCGAAATAGTCTTTTTTTGTAGCTTAGAACAAAGGCAATGGATGCGTAACTCAAGATAATCTACTTATACTTCTACTTAGGAAAAATACATATCCAAACATAAATCTACAAATACCGCATATACGATCAAGAGTCGTAGAAAAAAAATTACGATATTGGGGAATTGTAGGAAAGAGATCTAAAGGATCTTTTTCCTCAAATTCCTCTTTGGCCTTATTATATCATCCCCCCCTCTCCCCGCCAATTAATATTTTCTTTATATTGTTTTGTTCATTTTTGTTCATTCAATTCGAATAGCAAATACCAAGAGTGATAAGTTGAATAAAAATTGTTATAGTATCACAGGCGGGTGATTAAAAAAAAAGAAAAGAAAGATGCTTTATAAAATGATTCCCCTTTTAGTTGATTTTAGTCAATTCTTCAATTCAACGATTGACCAAAAGAGAATATTAATATAATAAATTGCATGGCCGTACCTCAATCAAATACTGATATTTAGTTCTATGCAATGATTCGCCCCAATGAATTCGTCTATTTCGATTGTAGCCTGGTGGATAATGATAACGAAAAGGAATAGAAAAAAAAAAAAAAAAAAGAGATTTCTAAAAAACGGGGTGATTCGGCGAGGGGTACATAATTAGGTATATGGAATCAAATGCCAACTCTTGTGTATTTTTTGAGTTTTAAAAGGGGTTCGAGAATACGATTGACTTTAAGATACGAATACTTGGAGTCTAAGATATTAATAGTTGGTTTACGTTCTGTAAGAAAGACATGTATATGGGATATTAGATATTGCTAGTTATATATGAACTAAAGATATATCTAATCCACCCTACTCTTGTGATTATTGTGAATTTCGATAGGGATTCTAATAGAAATTTAGAAATTGTTCGATTTCGTCTTTGCTTTGATGCTTTGACTGGGAATTGAATCAATAAAAATAAAGAGATGAAAGAAAGAAAACGAACGAAGAATTCAAAAAAGGGTTCCGAAAAAAGAAATGGAAGAACAAAAGTCGTATGGATTTACAAAAATCCTGTGTTGTGCCTGTGGATCGAAACTAAAAAAGAGATATCTAAAAAGTTTTGATGGTTCAATAATAATATTATTATTACGCCAATTGGGAGTTCTTAGTTACTTCGGCTGGGCGAATCCTAGTGACGGAATAATTAAGTCATAATTTATTGGACGATTGTATCATTAACGATTTCTTTAGTTTTTCTTTATTTTAGTGCGAGGGACTTATCATGAATCCACTGATTTCTGCCGCTTCCGTTATTGCTGCTGGGTTGGCTGTTGGGCTTGCTTCTATTGGACCTGGAGTTGGTCAAGGTACTGCTGCGGGCCAGGCAGTAGAAGGGATCGCGAGACAGCCCGAGGCGGAGGGAAAAATACGAGGTACTTTATTGCTTAGTCTGGCTTTTATGGAAGCTTTAACAATTTATGGGCTGGTTGTAGCATTAGCACTTTTATTTGCGAATCCTTTTGTTTAATCCTAGAAATAGGAAGGGCAATTTACTTATTTTTTTCTCTTATTTATTATATCCGTGTTTCTGGCTTTTTTGAATTCTATCAAGATTTAACTCCTCCAATTGGAAGGACTGATTTGAGGATGGGGAATTAGGATAGGCATACCAGTTCGCCTTTTTCTTTCCCTTTCTTAGTCTAAAGGAAACCCTCTTTTTAAGTGATGCTGCAACAAACGAGGGGTTTTGCAATGGACAGGAGTCCCGGCCCCTAATACTAATAAGTATCCCTCTTATCGGGAATCCCCAATTGCCAATTCAAAGAAAGGATTTCGAAATCGAATTTTTGACCCTGTTTCGAAATAGGTAAATTACTAAAAAAACAAATAAATTAAATAAATATATATTACGTAGACTAAAAGAGGAGATCATATGAAAAATGTAACCGATTCTTTCGTTTCTTTGGTTAACTGGCCATTCGCCGGGAGTTTCGGGCTTAATACCGATATTTTAGCAACAAATCCAATAAATCTAAGTGTAGTGCTTGGTGTATTGATCTTTTTTGGAAAGGGAGTGTGTGCGAGTTGTTTATTTCAAGAATAGGCTGGACCCAACCAGCTGCACTTTTTTTCGTTATAACTAGGACCAAAGGGAAAAGGGTGCATGATTCCGCGAATTACTTCTGAATAAATTTCAAATCATATTTAAGAACCATAGCATTTCGTGATTTGTTGGTAAATCCATTTTGATTCTCTATCAACCAAACCAATAATGTGGGACCATTAACATGGTTAAAGCTAAAGTTTGAAGTCCAGACACAGCACGGTACTCTTTCTACTACTATGTTTTACTATAGAATAGAAATGTTTTCAAAATGAATAATTAATAAATGAATAATTAATAATAATTATTGGACTTTTTTTTTCGATATAAAACACTCATGTTGATAAAAAGATTTGAGCCTTTTATTGGTATTGGAAATTTTATTGGAAAATATTGGAAAAATAGGTATTTCAACCAACCCTTATTTATGCTGAATCGATGACCTCCATATAAAGTAAGAAGAATTCTTTGGATTTGAAGAAAAAAAGAAACAACTTTGTTGACAATTATATATTTTGATTTGGTCAGAAGAGTCCTCCGAATATTCTGTTCTTGGATTAGGGATCAGTCGCAAGATTCATTTTGGAATATGAATAGAGAAGAGAGGGAGAGGATAGGCTCATTACATTAAAAAAAGATATGGGAACCCCCCCCATACATAAGTAGTTGACGTAATTGAGTGGGAGAGCCAAATGAATCGAAAAATTCATGTTTGGTTCGGGAAGGGATCATCGAAGTTTTGAGATGAATG